AATCTGGCCCGCTCCCGGTTACGTGTCCTTTTGACCCTTCGCCCGTTTAGAAGTGGATTCGAACCACTGACACAAGGATTTTCAGTCCTTTGCTCTAACCAGCTGAGCTACCTGAACCACTTTCCTAAAGTATGTTTTCTTCGCCCGTTTAGAAGTGGATTCGAACCACTGACACAAGGATTTTCAGTCCTCTGCTCTACCAAAACAGCTATCTAAACCACTTTCCAAAAATCTGATAAATAGAAGGAAAGGAGATCATAAAGATACGCGGACGACTTGACTATAGTATAGGTCGGTCAAACAAAAACAACGCGCAACGGGCTCTCCGCTCCTAGTCACTAAATAGTGCTATTCTGTCCTCCGGGGGACTCCACCAAGAGGTTCTTTCTCTCACGTAATTTCGCCCGCCCGTTCCACTTCCGTGCCGGATTCGAACCCATGATACAATCTTCTTGTATGTCGATTTAGCAAACCAATGCCTTAAGCCACTCAGCCATACCTCCAAGTTGTTGATCGGAATTTGATGTGCCGGGTTTGGTTGGTTGCCCGAAGGGCTATCTGATCCGATCAACTGCGTAAGCCGTAGCGCGCTAGCGCGCGTACTCTTCCTCTATCTATGGGCGAGACTCTATCCAGATCTATGGATCTCCCCAGCGTCAAAGCGAGACCCCATCAAAATCTGCCACTTGTTGGGCGACGCCTTCTTTTCTATGAGCACCCCACCATTGAATGATGAACTTTGCCAGTCTTCGCCTCCGACCCGACCAGGGGAGAACACAGGGTCAAGCCAAGCCCTTACCCGCCTGAATTGAATTAATATCTCCTTCGTCTGGTCGAGAAGGGAGAAAGCCCGGGGAACTGGACTGTTACTCTTCTATTACATTACGGAGAAGTCCATTCTCGTCATGATCGATCCACGTCCTATCGTAGTGTCCGGGAACCTGGCTTGCTTGGCTTACTAACGCGAAGGAATTTTTCGTTGATTGCACGAGCTAGCCAGTCAATCCAGCCGTTTTCTTGCTTGGTGCGCTAGTGCGCCTGACTTATAAGTAGGCGTTTTCTTCGCTGGGTTAGATTCCCGATCCACTCATCTTCAAACAGGGGTTCATCATCCAGAAAGATGCACCGCACTCCAGACCAAACAATACCCGCCAGAGATTGAGCTCGACTCGAGAGATGGAGACATAAGGGTGCGATAAAGTCCTCGGTGGGTGAGTCTCTCGATATTGAGTCGACCCCGCCCCGAGCAAGCATCGAAGGAATTAATCCAATGGGTAGGAATCAAGGAATTGAACCCAGATAAAGCCTGTTACCTGTTGCCGATCCGATTTCCGATTCAGAGGATTAACCAGAAGAGAAGGAAGTTAGGGCCGGCTGAAAGAAGGACAGCGGGGAAAGTTCTCTAACCCCTTAGAATCCGTCTTTTTTGGGCGGAAAGGGCGAGTAGAACGGGCGCGAAAACTAAACCTTCCTTCTTCGGCCTAAACCGAGATGGCTCCCTTAGCATCTTGTTTTGCTCTGTATGATTTTAAGCAATAAGGGATTGTTAAGCTCACATTGAGCCATAATGCACCGGAACCTGTAGATTCTAGCCTAACAACAATAACAACTTCGGTACCTCTGGATCTTCACGTTTGATCTTTCATAGGCGAATGGGTCTGGATTAGGCATCCTAATTTTCCTTTTTTTTGGATTGATCATAACAGCTATTGGAAGCCATTCTTCTGCCTCTATGGGTTTTGTTGTTAAGTTGACCCATGTAATCGTAAACTAGCGTGAGGAATTTAGGGGCGGATCCTTTCCGGTCAATCACGAGCAGCGAACTCCCTAAACCGTAGAATCTCATGAATGTAGCGGAACGAGGTCGGCCTTATCCCCACACTTTCTCTAATGCTTGGACTGGGAAGATATCGGCTCAAGGCAGCAACCGCCAGGCTTGCCGAAGGGTCCCATTCATCAACGGCCGAGAAGGAAACATTAACTTATGACTCCGAAATCGATCCACGAGGCGGACTGCCCTTCTTACTTGGTTTGAGTTATATTATGGCCTATTAACGATACTCAGGCAGAAGGAAAAAGAAAGGGGTTTACAGTCGAAACCACATAAAACAAAGCTTAACCTTAGGGGCCCTATGAAACGTACGGGCGAACCGAAGCTCAAGCCCGCACTACACCAGTCCCATTCAGCTACGCAACAAGCCAAAAAATGCACGCCTAGCGCGCTCCTCACACGCAGGACCTCAGAGAAGCGCCGCGAGCGGGGGAGCGGAATTGAGAGCGAAAGATGAGTGAAAGAATGCCAGACAGGCGAGAGAATGACTACATTAACTGAACATAGAACTGAGGTAATGATTTAACAAGGCATCATCGTTCAGTCCAATTACTCTACTCAGAGTGACTACAAGTCAGTTTGAGGCTTAGTAAGGAAGCCTTTTTCATCACCCCAATCTATCTTCCTTCTATGATATTCTTTGGCTTTGGGACTAAGTATAGGCTATGGGGCTTTGATTGTTTCATCTCATTCGGGATTCATCCCGTCCTACGAAACAAGGCTTTTTTCCAGGGTATGGATTCAGAAATCAAACCTCAGCAGGATGCTTGACTTCGCATTCTGATTTTGGTAGGCAGTACGCGGCGATCTTATAGAAAGCGCCAAAAAGACTCTTTCCTATAATAAAAAATGAAATAGCACACTTCAGAGCCGGGCCAGGATTTCGCCCTCCAGTCAGCTTTTGTGCGCTCCGCACGAACGGACCGATCAAAGATGTGAGTGACGTCGATCACACCCGGAGGGTACAAGGTTAGCCTATGAGCTGCGGGACAAGATGCGAAACTTTAGTGAGGAAGAGGCTCAAAGATCTTGAAAAAAGAACGAGTGAGGACGTGTCCAATCTCTCTTGCGAGGAACCAAGCTCAAAGCTCAAAAAGAATAAGGCAGCACACTCTTTGTCGGAACGAAGGCGAACTGGCTTTGATGACAAGATGCTTCTGAATAGTCCTACAAGGCTGATAGACAGCAAGACTAAAGAAAAGAGGGGATATGTAAGAACCTATTAGTATGGATCCTAGGGAATCACGAACCAAGGGAGGAATCTCACAAGCCAATTGTCTTGAACATTGTCTTTGCAGAAACTCTCGCCCTAATTAGAGGGAGAATATTGAACACAAACATCTCGCCGGTCGGAGGGGACATCCTAATATTATACAAGAAGGTGAAGAAAAAAAAAATTCCCACGGAAAGGCTAGTTACAAAGCTCAAAGCGCTTGATCCTTCGCCCCTTGGCCCAACCCACCTGCTTATCTCAAAAGGGGCACCTTCTTTCAAGGAAATAGGGTAGCAGATCGTCTGCTATTTAAGATTCCAATTCAAAGTTGGTAAGCTGCTACCAAACCGGATTCTCACCTGCTTTAAGGTCCCACATTGACTCTCCAATCGGATATCTCTTTTCGGCTTAGTCGTGCAATTAGTCGTGATAAGAGGAAGTCCCCGGATCTACCATATCTAGTTCCAATGTAAGCTGGTGAAATGCTACCTTCAATACAACTGACCAGGGCAATCCCGCCTCATCGGATGCTTATTGGGATGCCACTATCAAAGATTCTTCACCAGTGACAAATCGGATTCGTTCAAAGAGAATCCTTCAACGACAACAGCTACCACTCACTGAACACTATCTATATCAGGATTTCTTTTTCCATCCATGGCAAAGGATCAAACTTGAAATTTTTCCGGCTTAGCGAGTGTGGGAAGAGCCCTTTAAAAAAAAATGAATTTTTGCAGGTGAGCCAGATGCCGAGTCTACCTCTGCCAAGTTCCTCTTTCTAGGAGGATTTTATCAAAAAATGTCAGCTGGATTGGTAAGTTGCTTTTGAGTTCGATTTTCATTGCTCCGAATCTTCTTTGTTCGATTCTGCCTCTGCTCCCTCACTCACAGAATCCCAACCGAATTCTGACTCCTTGCTTCCCATTCTCTTGGCTACGACACTAGTTCTATTCAAACTGCTAACTATGATTCGGATTTTCTGCCAGACTTCAGGTTCCCTCTCCGTTCTAAAAGCAAAAAAGGCAAGTAGAATCCCCAGGTAAGACCTAATAATAAAAATGAGCTTAGCACAAGCACTAAGTAAGAAAGCTACCTTGTTTAGATCCAGACTGACTTAGCTTGAAGCATGGCTTGCCGTTTCGGGGCTCGATGCTGCCTTCCATTCTTTGTTCGTTCTTTTGAGATGTTATTTGATCAGGAATGGGACTGAGAGATCCCGCCCAGATTCCGTCTTCATTGACCGAGTAGCTGTGGACAAAGACCAAAGGAACGGGACCAATCTCACTCATCCGGATCCCCATTGGTGAGAAGACTTACTGTCATCCCAGAAAGTGATCAAGGAACGGAAAATAGCATTCAAGATCGAAAGCAGTTGATGATCGGTTACCATGACGTGACACGCTATCGACACCATTAAAATATTTGTGGGAAGATCGAAACTTCCATAGCCTGAACTGGTCAAGTCTGATCCTCTTTCTTGGTGTTCCTTCACAGACCCACCATGTAACCTTATTTTATTACGACGTATCTTTCTTGTCTTGATTGAATACATCATTGAAACAATCATGCGAGGGGTCTACTACGTCAATTGCGTAACGAGTTGGACAGAGAGACGCAGGAGCAGCACCATGTGAGATTCTCATCCCGACGTGAAGCTCAATCTCTATTCATTAGTTCAGCGCTAAGATGTAGAACTGGATCATATATGGGTCAAGAGATCTTCAATCTGGAATTCTATTCTTTTTCTCCAACCTTCGATGATCCTCCTGCAGGCAAATCATCGAAGTCAAGAAAAGAAGAAGTGATGGGCCAGGCAGCAATGCTAGGTCCGAGGAAGAGACCTGTAGGTTTGGAAAGCCTGTCGATCCATCCTGATTAACTTACGCAATTTCTGACTAGAGAGAGGACTTAGATCGGAGAGGAGCAGCTCTTTTCTTTTTAACAGAAAGCAGTGATGAATGGGACAGAGCTGCTACAATAGCTTCAAGCTGGAGCTGCTTTATGTATTGGAGCAGAGGTGGCAGTTCAGACAGCAGCAGGAGCAGGACCAGCAACTAGGGTTGTTTTGTTCACAGAGCAGCCGTCTTTCCCTCTCAAGCGGAGAAGACTGGTTACATGTCCGATCCGGTAGGGATGGTTCTTCTCGACAGATTAAGCTACTTACTATAGTTAGGGTATTGAACAACGGGTGGCAACTTGCCCAATAAGAAAAGTCGCCCGAGTGAAAGAGCTCTTGTTTTAGTAGCTAAGGAGTTCTAGTTGTAGCTAGGAGTTGCTAGCAGCTATGAGTTCCGAGTTGACGAGATCATAAACAAATCTGTCTGGGACTGGTGACACCTGTACCACACTCTATGGCACACACCCCTCGTTGTAGTAGACGAAGATGGTCACCTAGGATAGGCAGACAACCCTGAACCTTAGAAAGTCGCCGGCGGAGACGCTACGGGAGAACCGCCTAGGATGGCGTAAGAGACTCGAGCATCTCTTTCTTCAATTTGGGTTTGTGCATTTGTCTTTCAAATAGGTCAAGGGTTCAGACAGGAGATGTGCTTTAGCCAAAGAAGCTTGGGCACCTGCTCCAATAAAGCTAAGAGGACTAGCTACGGTGTGGGCACCAGATCCACTCAGTGAGGCCGGGCAAGACTTTACGTCCGATATAGTAGTGTCAGACATTTGTCATACTTAAGCAGTGGGATAGACTCCTTCAAATGGAAAGATAGGAGATGTTTAGCCAGTACAAGCTGTGTTTGTGGCACCCATCCGGGTGGAGTAGCCAGGAAGAGGTTCTAAAGGAACGAAGGTACTCGACCAAAGGAAGTCTTTTCAAGTACGGTAGACACTAGACATTCCACATTGGATGAATGCCCTAAAGGAATGCTTACCGATTAGTAGACTGCCCTTGAAAGCATACTTTTTGTCGATTTCGGAAAGGATAGGTGGTCCTCATTTACAAGAAAAGAGACTCTCATGAGTGCGACTATGCGCATGGATTAGAACCATAAAAAGAGTTTCCGTATCACTGCATTTCGTAACATGCATTCGGCTTAAAAGCAATGTGTAGTCATAATGAAAGTCATCCTTCCCTGATAATAAAGCGGTATTCCGGATCGATCCCTATGAAGTAGTCTCCATCAGGCAGGCCTGTAAGGCTTTTAATACTTTGAAACCGTTTCAGTAGAACTACTCACTAGTCCTAACTTTTTGCACATGTAAACCAGACCCGCCTAGTTTGAAAGGCTCAGCAAGAGGCAGTCTCTAGTCCAGTCTAGCGGTCATGTTTGAATCCGAACTAGTTGGAGATTCGCACATGACTCTACGCAATTTCATGATGCAAAAGTCAGACTAAGCCCTAAATGAGTAAGGCAACCAGGAAATAAACCTAGTTGATCAAAAAGAATTTCCGCTTTTGACGCTGATTGAAGCAGGGATAGCCTCCACGTAACTAACATGGCCGTCTTGAGCAAAACAAACTCAGCCCTACTTAGCCCTACCTAATACTACGCAGCACCGCTTGTCCTATCCTATGGTCTCGAGGCAAGGATTTGGTGTCAAGCCATTAAACTTCCTTCCGGGGAGCTTTGAGCTAGGGTGCTGCTACGTGTGGAAGTGAACCGATCCAGTTTTTGTCTTTGAGCGGAATGTAGTTTATAGTTTTGCTTTAGCGAATGGGGCAATGCAACAAGAAGATAGCCCGGCTAGCGATACCAAGGATTGTTGGCAAGGCTAAAAAACACATCACATCGCGACTGATGCCGTTGTCGCGCTTGACCTGCTAAGCCTTTTGGGCTTAAATAAGGAATCCAGGATAGGATGGATTGGCCGAACTTCGCCGCTCGGCCCTCTAAGAGATCGACCTCTAGTAGGTTTGGCTTGGAGCCGTGATGCCACCGCTGCCTGTGGGGATTGGGACATCTTATTAAAGTCTATGGCGCCCGGCTGGGCATTAGTGAAGCTTTCTTCTACGAATTGGTTTAGCGCGAATAGGTAAGATGCTTGCTTCAAGCGGACCACTCCTCGCTCTTAGCCCTTCTCGGCTGATAGAATGTGAATTATCTAGTTTTGGTCCGAGCAGGCGCGAAGTCAAGGGCTTGCTTGAGGGCGTTAAGCTCCCACCCCCTTCCATGAGATAGTAAAATTTTAGCATCTATGAAGGATCATATTGAGAAAAGAAGGAACGAAGCTACGAAAGGAGTTGAGCAAGAGCTATAAGAAGAACGTTTACCTCGTCCTTCTGTAAAGGGAAGCACAAGGCTCACAGGCAATCTCATACGTGAAGGGTTCTCGTTTTCTATAAGCAGACTTTGAGACTATACGAACAAGAACTAGATCACACCTAGTGCTTTTGGTCGTTTTAAAAAACGAAGGAGTAGGCCGAGGAACTCTACCTTACGAATTTTCCTGCCTCCGCTCAACCTTTCTACCCCACCTATACTAATATAGGAAGGAGGATTTTTTC